ATCTCAAGTATCCTTGATCGTGAGCCATATAATTATCACTATAAATAAGAACCATAATTCCAACAGTAGTGATTAACATTAACATAATAGAAGTAAGTGGATCGATCAAGTAGCCGAATTCTAAAGAAAAATCATTATCGAGGGTCCAAGACCATACATATTGATAGATAGAACTGCTATTTATTTGATGAATAGACAGATTAGTTGAAAAAATCATAACTATACTTAACAATAAAATACTCGGAAAAGCCCACATACGACGAAGAGTTTTTGTTGCTGTCGGAAAAAGAAGAAGTCCCACTCCTATTAACATAGGAACTGGAAGTGGAACGAAAGGGATAATCCATGCATATTGATATGTCTGTTCCATAAAAAAAGTTTTTTAATTCTTAATTAATATTAATTGTTTCCGATTCACTGGACCTTAGACCTTAGAAAGGAGTCAATAAAAAAATGAAGATATGTACTAAGTTAAACTAACTTAAATAGAATTTGGAAATTTTTATTTCTTTTTACTTTATTCTTTCTGAGTTTCTGCTAAATACTTCAAATATTCAAATCAAGAAGTTCTAATTGGTCAAATCAGATGAAAGAAAGAAATGAATAACCAGTCTCTTTCTAATTTAAAAATTCAAATCAAATTTGAGATATTTTTCCCGAATTTGACAAGTTACTAAAAAGATTCTTTTTTTTTTTTCGATTTTTAATAATTAGTAATATTTTATGTGATTTTCCCATATCCTTCACCCATCTTATCGATTCCTTTAGATTTTTTTTACCAATAGATGTCTTTCACATCCAGCTATATCAATGAGTAATCTCGTAATTTTTAGTTAAATGGCAGTTCCAAAAAAACGTACTTCTGCATCAAAAAAGCGTATTCGTAAAAATTTTTGGAAAAGGAAGGGATATTGGGCAGCGTTAAAAGCATTTTCTTTAGGGAAATCTCTTTCTACCGGGAATTCAAAAAGTTTTTTTGTGCGACAAACAAATAAAATAAGTAATAAAACATAACACGTTGTAATAATCTAAATCGGCCTGACTCAAAAATTGACTCATTTCATTTCGAAAATCAAATTCTCGAATTCCATTTCCTATTGAGTTAATCAATAGGAAATGGAATTCGTTCCGCTCTTAGAATACGTAGAATAAGAATTCTTCGGTTTACCTTACCGAATTCAAAAAAAAAGAATACTTTCTTTTTGTTGACAAAAACACAAGATACTCAGTTTTCTTTTTAGTATATTTCCTAATTTCCAAGGTGGGGGTATTATTTTCCCCCTCAACCTATTTGTAATAGTTATATAATATAAGGTTTTCTTTTTTGTACAACTTTCTTACTTTTCTATTGTCTCTATATTCTCCTATATAGACCTCGCGGATCTTTCGCCATCAATCCACGCAAAAAAACTTAGCTTAGTGAGGATGTTCTAGAAAAAATATGTGTCAATTTTAAATGATCCAAAATACTTTTTTTTCATTGAAAAATGTTTTTTTTTGGGGGGGGGGGGTTCTATCCCCTAATTAGAACTATTTTGTTTTCCAAGAGTTCAAGTCGAGGAGAGTATAAAATACACAATAAAACAAAGACCCTAAACTAAAATTTAAATAATGAACCTTCAAATACCTCGTTGAAGGGATTTTTATTCATCAATTTGAATCTTTTCTAAAAAATATTGCACCCAATTGAATTCTTCAATCTAGACGATTGCTTATACATAGGCTATTATGAGTTCAAGACAAGCCGCTATGGTGAAATGGTAGACACGCTGCTCTTAGGAAGCAGTGCTAGAGCATCTCGGTTCGAGTCCGAGTGGCGGCATATCATCTCCTAAAAAAGTAAATAGATCCTATAATGAATGAATAATGAATTCAATTCCCGATTTTGATTTTCTGTAGGGCCTCCTTTTATTTTTATGATATTCTCAACCTTAGAACATATATTAACTCATATTTCTTTTTCGATCGTTTCAATTATAATTACAATTCATTTGATAACCTTTTTAGTCGATGAAATCGTAAAACTATATGATTCATCCGAAAAGGGCATGATAATGACTTTTTTCTGTATAACAGGATTATTAATTACTCGTTGGATTTATTCAGGACATTTTCCACTAAGTGATTTATATGAATCATTAATCTTTCTTTCATGGAGTTTTTCCCTTATTCATATAATTCCGTATTTCAAAAAAAATCCAAATTTTCTAAGCACAATAATGGGCCCAAGTGCTATTTTTACCCAGGGCTTTGCTACTTCAGGTCTTTTAACTGAAATACGCGAATCCACAATATTAGTACCTGCTCTTCAATCCGAGTGGCTAATAATGCACGTAAGTATGATGATATTAGGCTATGCAGCCCTCTTATGTGGATCATTATTATCAGTATCACTTCTAGTCATTACAGTTAGAAAAAAAAGAAAGTTTTTTTCTACAAGTAATCATTTATTAAATTTAAACGAATCGTTTTTCTTTGGTGAGATCGAATACATGAATGA